AATTGATGACTGCATCTCTGATGAACTGCTAGTACATCACCTGAGAATGATAAATTGGCTAGTTGGAAGTAGCCTTAATTAGGGCTACAGAACAAGAGATTATCCCAAATCTACACCGAGATATTGACAGCATGCAGGGATCCAATTATCAATGACTTCCAAGGAACGAATTGATAGTTTTACCAGCTATGGGTCGAGCGAATAGAGGCCTTCGCCCCAATTCAGCTCTGGAAATGTCATCAGAACGGAGAACCATGGATCTGCTCATCCGAACCTTTCAGTACTCCAAAGAGACTGTTGTTTCCATATTTTTCCGAACTACTGGGAGTGAGTACACCCTTATCCTTGTTTTTGGCGATTTCGCATTAATATCAATAAGGACAGGGAACGTTTTACCTACTCCTAACGGTCGGAGCGAGCCCTTGAATAAAGTGGATCTCCCCAAGTAGGATTTGAACCTACGACCAGTCAGTTAACAGCCGACCGCTCTACCACTGAGCTACTGAGGAACAACGGGGGGTTAGATCTCATATACGTTCAAGACTCTTGTTCTTTGGACCGACCTACGACCGGTGCATGAACCATTGAGAAGCCCAAAGCTTCCTTCGGAACTTCTGGAACATACACCCCACCCTATATTATAGGGAGAGAAGGTGACGATAGCAATCCCCTTCGCCTCCCCGCCTCCAGGACAAGGGGAGGCGGCGGTCAACCATCACCATGATCTTCTCCACGATGCATATTGATCAATCGATCTCCACGGTGCTGCGGACCCGCCAGTTCGCTAGGTATACTCACTCCACCGAAGGGCAACAAAGACCTCTCTCTCCCTGCCAGGGACAAGGGGCCTGCTTCTTATCCTAAGAGCTAGAAGGTAATGGTGAGATAGTCTCAACTAACCTACCTTACCTGTCCGAGCCCTTCATTGAGTGAAACGAAGCGGACATCATGGCACTTGGAACTGCTATTCGATCATAGAATTGATTTCGATCAAGCAGGAGAAGGTCCCCCTGTCGGCCCTTTCATCTCTCTGCCCGCTCCATGCTGTATAGCCTTCGGATCATGGGCTGGTTGAATGCTGGGATACGTGAGATTAGATCCGATCTGCCCGGTGATTTTGGTAGATAAAGATAAAGTGGTGGGAAGTGCTGAAGTGAGAGGAATCCATATCAGCGATCGTACCGTCATTACTTCAATGATTGTAATTCTACCTGATCAATCACTCTTTTTTATCTGTATTTTCTTTCTCAGCATTTCATTTTAAGAAGAATCCTTTTTTGAATGATGGAATATCAGTTCTATATATGTTCCATATAGATAGATAGATATCTATCTATCTATAATGAAATGAATCCAAAATGGAGGAAGGGGGAATAGAAAGGGGAAGGAAGAACAGAAAGAGAACAGGGGGACGGAGGGGATGGAGAGAAGGGAAGGGGACGAAGAATTGCTTCCCCTGTATTAAGATCGATCTATCGATACAGAGAATGAGAGATTAGTCAAAATCTCACATCAACGAATCCATATAAAAATAAAAATTGGATATGATCCGTTCTATGAATTAATGAATTCATAATCTATTTTAGAGAACAATATCTGTTCTTTTATCTTTCTCCCTATTTCCTTCATTTAGGATGAATGATCAAGAATGTAATTCTTTGTACTATTTTCCCTCGTCGTTACGACAAGGAATAGGAATGAACGGTTTATGTGCGGAACACAATAAGATAGGTTAGATAAAGATACATATGTTTCTGCTATCCATATGTTGGATATTTAGATGTATACATAGATACCATCTTAGGATAGGTGGAGAGTTAAACTACTGGTATGACCGGATCTATTATTCCTATTACTACCACTTAACCCTTTTCATTCTGGAACGGAGAAGAGGATCATAATTCTTATGATTATTAATTAATAACGGGAGATTTAGAGGTGAAAATAGCAGTTTACGGAAAAGGCGGAATTGGTAAATCAACGACTAGCTGTAATATCTCAATCGCCTTAGCAAGACGTGGCGGAAAGGTATTACAAATCGGATGTGATCCCAAACACGATAGTACTTTTACTCTTACAGGATTTCTGATACCTACAATTATAGATACTTTGCAGTCCAAGGATTATCATTATGAGGAGATTTGGCCCGAAGATGTAATTCACAAGGGTTATGGAGGGGTAGATTGTGTAGAAGCAGGGGGCCCACCCGCAGGAGCCGGATGTGGGGGATATGTGGTAGGGGAGACTGTGAAATTGTTGAAAGAATTAAATGCATTTTACGAATATGATATTATCTTATTCGATGTATTAGGTGATGTAGTTTGTGGAGGTTTTGCTGCTCCATTGAACTATGCGGATTATTGCGTAATAATTACAGATAATGGATTTGATGCATTATTCGCAGCTAATCGTATTGCTGTCTCTATCGGGGAAAAAACTCGTACACATCTACTCCGATTAGCAGGCTTGGTCGGAAATCGTACATCTAAAAGAGATCTTATCGATGGATATGTAGAAGTCTGTCCAATGCCCGTAATAGAAGTTTTACCTCTTATTGAAGATATTCGAATATCTAGAGTCAAGGGTAAAACCTTATTTGAAATGGTTGGATCTGAACCATCCCTTAACTATGTGTGTGAATATTATTTGAACATAGCAGATCAGATATTGTCTCAACCAGAAGGTATTGTACCGAAAGAGATTCCGGATCGAAAATTCTTCAGTTTACTTTCCGATTCCTACCTAAGTCCCATTAATGATGGGAAACAGGGGAAGAATCAGGAAAATTTGCTTGGATTTACGATGGTTTGAGATCAACAATTGATTCGTTGATCGGCTCGTTGGGGAAATCTATTTATGTCAGCGAAGATCTCTGAAACTCTCACTTTTGAATGTGAAACGGGTAATTATCATACTTTTTGTCCTATTAGCTGCGTATCTTGGTTATACCAAAAGATTGAAGACAGTTTCTTTTTGGTGGTAGGCACGAAGACATGTGGTTATTTTCTACAAAATACGCTTGGAGTTATGATCTTTGCAGAACCTCGCTATGCAATGGCAGAATTAGAAGAAGGAGATATCTCGGCTCAATTGAATGATTATGAAGAATTGAAAAGGCTTTGTATTCGGATAAAAAAAGATAGGGACCCCAATGTCATCATATGGATAGGTACTTGTACTACAGAAATAATAAAAATGGACTTGGAAGGTATGGCACCAAAATTGGAATCTGAAATTGGAATACCAATTATAGTGGCAAGAGCAAACGGACTGGATCATGCTTTTACTCAAGGGGAAGATACTGTGCTAGCTGCGATGGCACATCGTTGTCTAGAACAGAGATTATTCGTTCGTGAACGGAATGGAACTATACAAAAATTCCCTCCTCCCCTTGAAAAGGAAGGAGAATTCATAGAATACGGAGATCATCCCTCCTTAGCTCTTTTTGGATCCCTACCTTCGAACGTAGCTTCTCAACTCAGTCCGGAATTAAGGCGCCAATCTGTCAAGGTATCAGGTTGGTTACCTGCCCAGAGATATACTCATCTTCCGTCATTAGGTAATGGAGTTTATGTCTGTGGTATCAATCCATTTCTGAGTCGTACAGCAACCACTTTGGTAAGACGTGAAAGATGTAGATTAATTGGAGCTCCTTTTCCTATCGGTCCGGACGGAACGCGTGCTTGGATCGAAAAGATTTGTCCTGTATTTGATATTGAAACTCAGGGTTTAGAGGAAAGGGAGAAACAGATATGGGAAAGTTTGAAGGATTATATTTCTTTGGTACATGGAAAATCTGTATTTTTCATGGGAGATAATCTTCTAGAAATATCTCTAGCAAGATTCTTAATCAGATGTGGAATGATCGTTTATGAAATTGGTATTCCATATATGGATAAACGATATCAAGCTGCTGAATTAGCACTTTTGCGAGATACATGTATAAAGATGTGTGTACCAATACCACGAATTGTGGAAAAACCGGATAATTATAATCAATTACGACGTATACGTGAGTTACAACCCGACTTAGCCATCACTGGAATGGCTCATGCTGACCCATTAGAAGCAAGAGGAATGAATACTAAATGGTCGGTTGAATTCACCTTTGCGCAAATTCACGGATTTGCTAATGCTAGGAATGTCCTTGAATTGGTCACCCGACCTTTGCGGTGTAACGACAATTTAGAAGACTTGGGCCGGACCACCCTAGTAAAATAAAAAAAAAAAAGAGACAACAAGTTTTAAATATCCCTCAATATTTCCGAATCGAATATATGTGCTAATGGCATATGCATATCTATTTGATATATGTTATAAACATATATGTGCATATATGCACATATATGGAGAGATCAAGTAAAGATCGATTTTAAATTGGGACCAATTCTATGAAATTGAATTCATGAATTAGAAAATGATAACTATTCATATCCAATATCTCCCATGTATATATGGGAGATATTGGAATAATTTCTATAATCATTCCACGTTTTTTAAGAAGGATTTTTAATATGATACTTATAGTGAATATGATACTTAGAATCTTGAGTCTACCATGGGATTCAATATCATCAAGGATAGAAGTATCGGGTCCGATCATTTTATTTGGACTCTATTACGGATTTATTACCACATTGCCCATTAGTCCTTCTCAGATATCCCCCATGAGAATTTTATTTCTAGAAGGAACTGTAGATGGTATAGTAACTATAAGTGGTTCTATTACGGGACAATTAATAGTTTTTTTATCGATGTACTATTCACCTATCTATACAGTATTGGGGAAACCTCACGCAATAACTTTATTAGTTGTACCATACATGTTCCTTCATTGTTTCCATACCAACGAGAAACTTTCAAATTCAAAATCTCTGTACCCCATAAATTCACTTAACAATTCTAGAATTCTAGGTCTATTTATGGATAGCCTAATTTTTCAATTACTGAATCCTATTATTCTACCAAGTCCTATATTAACGAGACTGATGAACCTTTTTCTTTTTCGTTATAGCAATAGTATATCATTTGTAATAAGTAGTCTTTGTGGTTGGTTGGGTGGTCATGTTCTATTCATAAATTTGGCAAGATTGGTATCTTTCCGTATAGAACGTGATTCACCCATAGGTTATACTATATCAAAACGCTATATAAATCGAACTTTTAGTATTCTTATTTATTATTCCTGTTTATTATATTTGGGCAGAACTCCGTCACCGTCTCTTATTTCTAATAAAGAAATAAAGGATGACTTTGTACATAAGGATCAAAATGAATTTAAAAGACTCCCCAACGAAGAATCACCATGGTTCGATCAACCATGGCCCATTATTTTGTTTGATCATCGCAGATGGAATAGGCCATTGCGATATATCAGAAATAGCCCATTTACTAACTCAGGTCCTGTAAAGACCGAAGTATCCCAATATTTCTTCGACACATGTTCAAGTGATGGAAAACAAAGGATATCTTTCACATCTCTACCTAGTGTGTCGGTATTTTGGGAAAGGATCAGAAGATATAGGAATCTTTCAGATACCTTTTCCTCATCCGAGGATCTTTATTATCAATGGATTTGCACTGAAGAGCAGAGAAAGGATAACTTGGGCAATGAATTCAGGAATCGAATAGAAGCTCTAAGCAATGGATCCCCTGTTGGAGATGTGATGGAAAAAGGAGTTAAATTATCCAATTATCAGGGAGATTCCTTTCCTAAGATACATGATCCCTTTCTGAATGGACCGTTCCGTGGAATAATTGATCAATTAAGGTCACCTTGGATTTTGAGCGATTCGATCAATTTGGATCTTCCGGATTTGACAAAGGTACCTACGAAGGACACCGCGGAAGGATCCTGGAATAATCAAATTGAAGATCGGATCTCTGATCATTGGCGAGAATTGGAACGCAAAAACTTTCCGCTACCCTGGGAACCACTACTTACAGATACCGTTCACTCGTTTATCTCAATCAATGAATTATCAGAAAAGAAAAAAGTTGAACCTATTTCAAAACAACTTTATCTATTAGCGGAACAAATGATCAGAAATTCGGATAATTGGAAGATCTATACGAAAGATTTGCCGAATATAGTTTCTTTGAAAGATCGAGGAATTCATCGAATAGATTTCTCGGAAATGGCTTCAAATAATGAAGAGATTCATGTAAAAGACTCGTCGAGAGATTTGTTGGAAATAGTCTCATATGATCGAAGAATTTATATTGAGGTTCTATTGGAAATAGCTTCATGTAATAAAGAGACCTATGCAAAATATTTGTTGGATATTCCTGGTATAATTGGCGGTGAGAAAAATGTCACAAGTCCCATGAGATGGGAATTAATCCTTAGTCTTCCTTCTGCGGAACAAGTTTCACTTTTCGAGCATTTGGAACAGAAGGAATGGACAGTACTTCGGGATCTTTGGATAAATTCATCTACGGGTGATTCGACCCAAACAAAATCTATTTCTGCCTTTTGCGGGAAATTCTTATTCAATGACCCTTTCGAAATTATAGAGATTCAGAAACTTGTGCCTCGATGGTCCTACAATTTGAGAAGCGGTAAATACGACTTCATACCCTCAATAAATGATCTTCGTCCAAGAAAGATCAGGAGTATAACAATTATCGACCCGAACGGAATACAGAGAATTGTGAGACGTTATTCGGAAGAGTCAGATTTTCGCCGTAACCTAGTAAAAGGATCCATGCGTGCTCAAAGACGTAGAACTATAATATGTAAAATGATACAAACGGGTGCACATTCCCCTTTATTTATATTTTTGGGAAGAATGGAGATACCCACTTTTTTAAAAGATTCTTTTTATATGCCCAATAGAGTAGATCTGGAACAAATTGTTACGAATTTTCTAAATAAAGACTTGAAATCGGGAAGAACTTATTCTGGGGAGAGATCAAAAGTTGATCGTCTCTCAATAGCAGACAAATTGGATTTTTCACTAAATCAAAAAATAAGAGGTTTTATATTAGTGACCCAATCAATTCTTAGAAAATATATAATTTTACCCTCATTAATAATAGCTAAAAATATTGGTCGTATGCTATTATTTCAAGTCCCTGAATGGGATGAAGATTGGGGGGAATGGAGTAGAGAAATTCATATCAAATGCACTTATGATGGGATTGAATTTTCAGAAACGGAATTTCCGGACAGATGGCTCAGGGATGGTATTCAGATCAAGATTCTATTTCCTTTTCGTTTGAGACCTTGGCACGGATCTGAGCTCCAATTTGACAAAGGAGAAAAATCGAGTTCTAGCTATTTAACGACCTGGGGATTGGAAACTGAAGTACCTTTTGGTTATCCAAAAAAAATACCTTCCTTTTGGGAACCCATTATCAAAGAATTGAAAGGACGATTGATAAGAACAATTCTATCAGGAATAGGACGAATAAAGGAATCTGGACCTCAACCAGATAATAGGAGTACAGAAAATCTCGGAATAAATGACCAGATCCTCAATAAATATCAATTGCTCATCGGGACTAGGCCTGCGGGTAGTGCAAATTTTTCATCGGAGATTCAGGATCGACCTGGATATGGAACTCAAACAACTATTGAAGATCTAGATGATTGGACAACCACAATGAATGATCAGATCGAACAGATCACTGAGAAATATCTAGTGAATTTAGGGATTAATGTCGATCTAGAGGAAAAAAATAATCAATGTTCTAGTTATATAGAATCGGAATCAAAAAAGCGATTGATTCAGATTCGGCAAATACTTGTTCAATTTAGAAAGAGAAGTGTACGATTTTTTTGGAAATGGCCCTATTCAATAAATCTATTTATTGAAAGAATGGGCAGAGATATTTCCCTAAGTGTTATTCGCCTCATCAGGTTGAACATACAATTTTGTATTAGATCGACGAGGAATCTTGTAGCAATTTACAGAAGAATTTTCATTTTGAAGAACGATATTTCGAAGACAAATAAGGATAAAATTCCCAACTACCATTCAATTACCAAAGAGATACGAGATTTACAAGTTGGTACCGATCGGGACATGATCTTAATGTCCCAAGCATATCTATTTAACGAGATATGGCAAATAAGATCAATGAACAAGTCCCATTCAAAATATCTATTACAATATCGAACATCGTATCCTTTTTTAAAAGGAAAGATCAAAGAATTTTTCAATATACAAGGAATATTGGATTCTAAAGAACCGCAAGATTTGAGAGCAAATGACTGGAAAGAGTGGTTAAAATGTTACGATCGATACAATTTATCCTCACAGATATGGTCTGGAATAGCACCACAGAGATGGAGAAATGAGATGAGTAAGCAACGGACGACTGAGAATCGAGATTCTCTTCATTCCTATGAAGAAAATAGATTCATTCCCTATGAACAACAACAGGGATATCCCTCATTTTGGGTAAAACCTTCTCCGGGACGAACCCGGAAACTGAACAAACGTTACAGATACAATCTTTTCTCATATAGTTATATCGATTTCACAAAAGATTTCGATCTTAACGGACTGCCAGTACGGCAGAATGAACGGGAAGAGATTCTCTCTAATAGTATTATACGTGAATCGGAACTATTTGATATACCGGATAATATCAATATTACCGATTATCAAGAGATTCCTAGGGAAAGATATATTCATGATATTACGAATTCAAAAAAGGATGAAGATCAGAAGGATTTCGGTTACAATATTCTCAATTATCAAGAAATTGACAAGGAGGATATTTGTTCTATTACGAATTCTCAATGGATCGACGAGAAAGAAAGAGACAATTTTGATATTACTGATTCTCCGAGAATTAATCGAAGAAGAACGGATCGTTCCGGATCAAATTTAAGATTCTGGTTATTCCCAGAACTTGTAGGAATGAATGATACATATAAAACTGAATTGATGATCATACCAAGAAAATCGCTTATACGAGAAGAACACGAAGATATTTTTGGATCATATAGGAAAGAAGAAAATATTAGATCGAATGTCCGAGACCGAGAAGAAAGAGAACAACGGAAAGAATATATTGGATCCTATGTTCAAGAACAAGAATATGTTAGATCGAATGTTCAAGACCAAGAAAAGTATGTTGGATTGGATAGTCAGGACAAAGAAAAAAAGGATAATGGGAACAAGGAATACGATGAGGTAGAATTTCTGCTGGAAGATGGAAAAACTGTTGAAACTGCTATTCAATTTAGATGGGCAGAATCCATAGCGAGGGAACTCGAAAATAACATCAATATATGTTCTCTTTTAAGTGGAATGAAGGATCCGGAGAGAATTGCTATACCCTATCTTCGAACGGGAGATTTGGACCTGGATCTAATGTCTCATTCGATTGATAAGGATGTTTCAGGAACAGTAAAGGATGGAATATTAATTGTCGAACCATTTCGTTTATCTGGGGTATTGGATGACCAATTCCTGATGTATAAAATCGTAAGTATTTCATTAAGATTTAAGAATAGGTTCCGGGGAAGGGCAGATGTAAATCTTTCTGATGGATCCATACGACACGGAGGAATTCTTGGAGATGGGAATGAAAACATTTCAAGTTCTCTCATTTTTGAAGATATTTTGCTTCCGAGACGTCGTAGAGAATTTAGAATTCTAAATCGTTTCGATCTGGAGAATGATCTAGATGGAAATGCAGAACTTTCCGATGAAAAGGACGTACAAAACTACGAAGAACTCATGGAAAGAGATAAACATCTTGATATAGATATAACCCAAATGACTAAACGTTTTCTTTGGCCTAGTTATCGATTAGAGGATCTGGCTTGTATGAATAGATATTGGTTCAATACAAATGATGGGAGTCGGTCTGTTATGTTAAGAATACGTATGTATCCCTAATTTTATATTAGGAAATGGGATCTATTTAATAGAGATTCGATATCTATCTATCTATAAATGGATAGATAGATGGATAAATAGATAGATATGTAGATAGTGTATTTCATAATACATCCATATCCGCATCAATGGAATGAATCGAAATCCTAAAAGATATTTCTATTTGGATTCGATCTATTTGATTCTATCGATATAGGAATCTCTCATCTATCTGTATCCCGCTGCAAAGCCAAATTGGAGAAACTCGTTTCTCCGGGAGGAGATAAATTCTCTATCTGTCATTCAATGGGAATGTTCGGAACAAATTCTTCCATGGACCATGGAAAAATTAATAGATCTCATTCTTCTTTCTGACCATGAATCAATCTCATTCATTCTATCTCGAGAAAAATAGTTTTTATGCCAAAGAATTCGCCCATTCGTTCATCTCTGATTCTTAAAGAACGGAGAAGATCCGTTGAATCTCAGATATATCATTTAACTGATCGGATTCTGAGACTTACTCATCATTTGGAATTGCACAGAAGAGACTATTCATCCCAAAGAGGTTTGTGGCAAATTTTGGGGAAACGTAAGCGACTTCTGGTTTATTTGTCCAAAAGGAACAGACCTCGTTACGAAGATTTAATTGGTCAACTAAGTATTCGTGGGCTAAAAATCCGTTGATTTCAAACGAAATTTTCAATTCCAAAATTTTTTTTGGTTGTTAGATTCCGGATCTTAATGAGCCGTTCCTTTGTTTCCATCAATTTATAGAACGAATCAGAGGAGAATGACATATGACCGTGCTTGCTACAGAAAAAGACTCCGTGATAGTAAGTATGGGCCCTCATCATCCATCGATGCATGGTGTTCTTCGACTTATTGTTACTCTAGATGGTGAAGATGTTATTGACTGTGAACCTATATTAGGTTATTTGCATAGAGGGATGGAAAAAATTGCCGAGAACCGAACAATTGTCCAATATCTTCCCTATGTAACACGATGGGATTATTTAGCCACTATGTTTACAGAAGCAGTAACGGTAAATGCGCCGGAAAGATTGGGAAATATTCAGGTACCTAAAAGGGCTAGCTGTATCAGAGTTATCATGCTAGAGTTGAGTCGTATAGCTCCCCATTTGTTATGGCTTGGGCCTTTCATGGCTGATATTGGTGCACAGACTCCTTTCTTTTACATTTCCAGAGAAAGGGAAATTATCTATGATTTATTCGAAGCTGCCACGGGTATGCGAATGATGCATAATTATTTTCGTATCGGAGGAGTAGCTGTAGATTTACCCTACGGTTGGATAGATAAATGTTTGGATTTTTGCGATTATTTCTTATCCAAAGTGGCTGAATATGAAAGGCTTATTACACGCAATCCCATCTTTTTAGAACGAGTTGAAGGAGTAGGCATCATTGGTAGAGAAGAAGCAATAGATTGGGGTTTATCAGGACCTATGCTACGAGCTTCCGGAATACAATGGGATCTTCGTAAAGTTGATCATTACGAATGTTACGATGAATTTGATTGGGAGGTCCAATGGCAAAAAGAAGGGGATTCATTAGCTCGTTACTTGGTACGAATTGGGGAAATGACAGAATCTATCAAAATTATTCGACAGGCCCTAAAAATAATTCCGGGAGGACCCTATGAGAATTTGGAAGCCCGGCGCCTCGATAAAGGCAAAGATTCGGAATGGAATGATTTTGAATTTCGATTTATTAGTAAAAAACCTTCCCCTACTTTTGAGTCACCAAAACAAGAACATTATGTGAGAGTAGAAGCTCCCAAAGGAGAATTAGGAATTTTTCTAATGGGAGATGATAGTATTTTTCCCTGGAGATGGAAAATTCGCCCACCTGGTTTTATTAATTTGCAAATTCCTCCTCAACTGGTTAAAAGCATGAAATTGGCCGATATCATGACAATTTTAGGTAGTATAGATATCATTATGGGAGAGGTTGATCGTTAAGATGGTGATTAATACGACGGATCCTGAGGAACGAGTTATCAATTTATCTTTTGTACTGGGATTTATAAAAGAGATCTTCGGTCTCATATGGATTAGAATTTACATTCTTATTCCTATATTGGGAGTTTTAATAGGATTATTAGTTATTGTATGGCTTGAAAGAAAGATATCTGCAGGAATACAACAACGTATTGGACCTGAATACGCCGGTCCCTTGGGAATTCTTCAAGCTTTAGCAGATGGGATCAAACTACTTCTGAAAGAGGATATTATCCCATCTAGAGGGGATCTTTGGTTATTCAGTATTGGACCAGCTATAGTGGTTATACCAATTCTTTCGAGTTATTTAGTAATTCCCTTCGGCCGCCACATCGTTTTAGCTGATCTTAGTATAGGTGTTTTTTTCCGGATCGCCGTTTCAAGTATTGCTCCTCTTGGACTTCTTATGGCGGGGTATGGATCAAATAATAAATATTCTTTCTCAGGTGGTCTCCGAGCTGCTGCTCAATCCATCAGTTACGAAATCCCTCTAGCTTTATGTGTGTTATCTATATCTCTACGTGTGATCCGTTGCAATATGAGCTTTTCCCCTATCTCTATAAGAAAGGAAAGGAGATTAATAGGATGAATATTTCTTATTCATTCCAACTGATAAACTAGATAGTCATATGGGTGAGATCAAACAGCTTATGAATTCGCAGTAATAGGATCGAGTCCCATCCCCTGTACAAGAGTGAAGGCATGCACAACCAGTGAAAACTGTGTACCCCAGTTAAGATATTAGTATCGAGGCCTGACAGCGGGGGCAAAGGAAAAAAAAACTGTATGAAGCTCATACTATCATACTGAAGATCGAGCAAAAGTAGATGGTCAGGAACACAAAAATGCACGAAAGGTTAGTGAGAGATAACGAAACATATTTCGAGAAATGTTTCTATATCAATGGGATGATAATGAGGACTTGACGTTGGTAGGGATGATCAAGTAGTACTTCCCCAGAACCCCGATCTGGAGTATGTTCCTATTTACTTAAAAAGGAATGACTATCAGGAACGAAGTAATCCTTTTTGCAGTTCTCCTCTCCTTCTCCCACGAAAAGATGGATAAAGGATGTTTCTTCTCCTTTTTTTCATAAAGATCTAATTTGAATCAATGGACTACTGCCGAAGTCTCATTCGTGATTGACGGAATCTCGAGTGAAATGGAATATGGATCCATAGTGGGAAAAAGTAATTGTTGTAGTATTTCATTAATGGATCCTAATTTTTACTAACAAAGAATTGTGAAGGTCAAGATAGGTTCAAAAGCTCTTGTTATTGTAGCAGACAGAATCTCATTGGTCCAATTCATGAACACTTCGATGTTTCTTTTCTCTTTTATTCTCTTTCCCCATTGTGCGAGGTGCATAACGAGATAATATAAAAGGATTGTTCTTTCTACTTCTCGATGGCCATTGAGGAGCCGTATGAAGCTGAAGTTTCACGTACGGTTTCGGAATAGAGATGAGAACGGTGATGCTATTATCGACTATAATTATCCAACAGTTTAGGTACGGTTGATATAGTTGAAGCACAGTCTAGATATGGTTTTTGGGGATGGAATTTGTGGCGTCAACCTATAGGGTTTATAGCTTTCTTTATCTCTTCCCTAGCAGAATGTGAAAGATTGCCTTTTGATCTACCAGAAGCGGAAGAAGAATTGGTAGCGGGTTATCAAACCGAATATTCGGGTATAAAATTTGGTTTATTTTACGTTGCTTCCTATCTGAATCTATTAGCTTCCTCATTATTTGTGACAATTCTCTATTTGGGCGGATGGAACTTTTCCATTCCATCTATACCAATTTCGGAATATTTCGAATGGGATTCTATTAATGGAACTAGTGAGGTCCTTGGCATAACGATGGGGATCCTTATCACATTAGCTAAAGCTTATCTGTTCTTGTTCATTTCTATCACGGCGAGATGGACTTTGCCCAGAATGAGGATAGACCAATTATTGGATCTTGGTTGGAAATTTCTTTTACCTATCGCTCTGGGTAATTTATTACTGACAGCTTCTTTTCAACTTCTTTTATTGTGACAAAATATCATTCCAAAAATAGATTCTGTAACACATCCGAAATTGGTAGATTGAATACATCTATAAAGAGAAAGAAATAGAATAGACACGAAATGATCCATTCAAGGATATCTACCATATGTTTTCCATGGTGACTGGATTCATAGATTATAGTCAACGAGCGATACAAGCTGCGAGATATATTGGTCAAGGTTTTATGGTTACCCTATATCACATGAATCGTTTACCCATGACTATTCAATATCCCTATGACAAATTGATCCCATCAGAACGATTTCGCGGACGGATTCATTTCGAATTTGATAAATGTATTGCTCGTGAAGTATGTGTCCGTGTATGTCCGATCGATCTACCCGTTGTTGATTGGAACTTTGGAAGAGATATCGGAAAAAAACGATTAGAAAATCATAGCATTGATTTCGGAATTTGTATCTTTTGTGGGAATTGTGTCGAATATTGTCCCACAAATTGTCTGTCGATGACTGAAGAATATGAACTTTCGACCTATGATCGTCATGAATTGAATTATGATCAGATTGCTCTAGGACGTTCACCAATATCGGTGATTGAAGATTCTACAATTCGAACAATTTTCAGTTCAACTTCTTTGTCCGAGAAAACTATGGACGGACATTTAGATCCAAGAACTGTTACCAGTTCTCCGGATTCAATCTGAAGTTCCGATCAGGGAGAACCGATGAATAGGGACCCTATTTTTTTTTTTTTTTTTTTTCGAATTGACTGGGAATTAGTAATTCTGTTTAAAATTACACTAGGAATATGACCAATGATATATCATTGATTATAATATATCCTTGACCAATCTAATTCTGGATCAGTCTATCTAATTTACATATCCGAATAGTTGCAGTATGAATATTCATGTTGGTATATAAAATAGGTATATGGATAGGGTAACTTCTTTGTTTAGTGAATGGGATTGTGAGAAGTAATATTGGAACTTACCGTACATATAATGGATCTACCTGGGCCGATACGTGATATTCTTTTGGTCCCTCTAGAGCTGGGTCTCATATTAGGAGGTTTGGAAGTAGTACTACTTACCAATATAATTTATTCTGCCCTTTCATTGGGACCGGTTCTTGTTTGTATATCTTTATTATATATTTTATTGAATGCAGATTTTGTAGCTGCTGCACAAATCCTGATCTACGTAGGAGCTGTCAATGTCTTGATCGTGTTTGCCGTGATGTTGATGAATAATCAAAAATATCCAAATTTTGTTCCTCTCTGGACCGTCGGAGATGGTATCACTTTAGTAGTTTGTACGAGTCTCTTCTGTTCATTAATTACTATTATCCTAAACACATCATGGTCCGAGATATCTATGACTACAAAATCGAATCAAATTTTAGAACAGGACTTAACAAACAACGTTCAACGTATTGGGGCTCATTTATCAACTGATTTTTTCCTTCCATTCGAACTTCTTTCTATAATACTTTTAGTTGCCCTCGTGGGAGCAATTACTATAGCTCGCCGAGAGGAAATAGTTTGAATGTCAAATATCGAGTGAAGTATCGTGATATTAGGAGAAGTATGATCTTTGATCTTCCAGATAATATAAAATAATAAACTTTATAGAACTTCTGTTCGTATCTAGATCAATCGAGGTTAATAGGGAGTTTATCAATTATGCTCGAGCATGCGCTTATTTCAGGTGCTTATTTGTTCTCTATCGGTATTTATGGACTGATCACAAGTCGGAACATGGTTAGAGCACTTATGTGTCTTGAGCTAATACTGAATGCGGTTAATGTCAATCTCGTAACATTCTCCAATTATTTTGATAGTCGACAAGTAAAGGGAGACATCTTCTCGATCTTTGTTACCGCTATTGCAGCCGCTGAAGCAGCCATTGGATTAGCTATTGCTTTAGCAATATATCGTAACAGAAAATCGACTCGTATCGATCAATTTAATTTGTCAAAATGGTAATAAAGCACATAGAATCTCCGGATTGATCGGGAATAAGTAGATTTCTAAATCTACAAATAAAAAATAGGTATATCCATCTATCAATCTATATAAATAGATATAGATACACAAATCTATGTATATAGTAGATATACCTATTATCTGCATGTAATCGAAATCAATGTATTATTATTATCGATGAAAAGCGTTATTCAATCCATATCGAACTCATTAACAAATTGTATCTGACCAACACAATTGAGTCAGATTTAGTAGAATCCAGAAAGATCGAAGTTATACAAGTAACTTCACCCTACTGAACAGATGCATGATATAAATATATCCATTCATAATATCACTGATAGTACAATTACTAATTCGTCTGATATCAATAATATCTTGTTATTGATCTATATTATAAGATCTTATCAAATTGATAACTTCTGACATCCTAACTAATGGGAGTTAATAGATCCAATGGCACATTCAGTCAAAATTTATGATACATGTATCGGCTGTACTCAATGTGTACGAGCTTGTCCCACAGATGTATTGGAAATGATACCTTGGGAAGGATGTAAAGCTAAGCAAATTGCTTCTGCTCCAAGAACAGAAGATTGTGTAGGTTGTAAGAGATGCGAATCTGCTTGTCCAACAGATTTCTTGAGTGTACGTGTTTATTTGTGGCATGAGACAACTCGCAGTATGGGTCTAGCTTACTAATAAACATAGACCACAAAAATTGTTAGATCTATTTCCTATTTATTATTCTCCTTTTTTTTTTCTTTCACTGGTAAAAACCCATACTCAACCCGAGATATTGAGCATGGGTTTTTCTATAGAAAATTACTTCCATTTTCATCATGAGCGATTTACCCTGGTTAACAATAATTGTTATTTTGCCCATATCTGCGGGTTCCTCAATCCCATTGTTCCCCCATAGAGGGAATAATATAATTCGATGGTATACTCTGGGTATCTGCTTATTAGAATTCCTTCTAATGACCTATACATTTCGTTATCATTTTCATTTCGACGATCCATTGATCCAATTGGAAGAAGATTATGACTGGATAGATCTTATTGACCTTCATTGGAGACTGGGAATTGATGGACTTTCTATTGGACCTATTTCATTGACGTCATTTGTTACTACTTTAGCCACTTTAGCCGCTTGGCCAGTTACCCGAAATCCCCGATTGTTCTATTTCTTGATGTTGGCAATGTACAGTGGCCAAGTAGGATTATTTGCTTCTCGAGATATTCTACTTTTTTTTCTCATGTGGGAGCTAGAACTAATTCCCGTTTACCTACTTCTATCCATGTGGGGAGGAAAAAGACGTCTATATTCGGCTACAAAGTTCATTTTGTACACTGCAGGTGGTTCTATTTTTATCTCAATGGGAGCTTCAAGTATGGGTCTCTATGGATTTGATGGACCAACATTAGATTTTGAAATATTGGCTAATAAATATTATCCTGTAGTACTGGAAATAGTATTCTATTTAGGATTCTTCATCGCTCATGCCATCAAATTGCCAATTCTCCCTTTACATACCTGGCTACCGGATACTCATGGGGAAGCGCATTATAGTACATGTATGCTTTTGGCTGGAATTCCATTGAAAATGGGGGGATATGGATTAATTCGAATTAATATGGAATTATTACCTCATGCTCATTCTCTATTTTCACCGTGGTTGGTAATAGTAGGAGCGGTTCAAATTATCTATGCAGCTCTAACTTCTCTGAGTCAACGTAATTTGAAAAGGAGAATAGCCTATTCATCAGTATCTCATATGGGTTTTGTAATTGTAGGAATTGGTTCCATGGCAGATACGAGTCTTAATGGAGCCATTTTGCAGATGATTTCTCATGGATTAATTGGTGCTGCACTTTTCTTCTTGGCAGGAACAAGTTACGATGGGATACGTACTCTTTTTCTTGACGGGATAGGAGGAATGGCTATACCAATGTCCAAAATATCTACTATGTTCAGTAGCTTTTCAATGGCTTCCCTCGCATTGCCAGGAATGAGTGGTTTCGTAGCGGAATCTATGGTACTTCTGGGAATAATTACTAGTCGTAAGTATTCTTTGACTTTTCAAATAGTTATTGCTGCAATAATGGCAATTGGAATGATATTAACTCCTATTCATTTATTATCTATGTTACGTCGAATGTTCTATGGATATAAGTTTTTGAACGTCTTGAACCCCTATTTAAAGGATTCTGGACCACGAGAAATCTTTATTTCGATTTGTCTTTTTCTGCCAGTAATAGGTACTGGTCCTTATCCTGATTTAGTCTTATCTCTATGGGATAAGAAAGTGGAAGCTATTATGTTCCGATCCTTCCATGAATAACTCTTTTCGAACTTTTCATCAGATAAATTGTCAACTAGATAGTCATGGGATACAATCAAATTATCCTATTCATCTCTCGAAGAGAGAGGAATAGGATGGGGTCAAAATAATGAACAATTAATTTGTTTCGGATGTAATTCAAATTATTTCAAGTAGTGATCATATTAGAATAACTATTTGAAAGAACTTGAAAAAATTACTAATTCCATTTATCAATTCCGTATAATAACTATACTATTATAATAACTATACTATATGAAATATATTCTTCTTTATGGAATATATTCTTCTTTTTTTCTTCCATAAATCCCGGGTCCAAGTCCATTTTTAGTTCTGTGCTAAATCAACCATCCATAGCTATGTAAACCTATTCCTAATAGATCGACCCCCAAATAACAGATCCAAACTATAAAAGATCCTAAAGAAGCTATAATTGCCGGGTTCTCATCTTGCCAACCTTTATTCACCCTGGTATGCAAATAAATTGCAAATATGATCCAAGTAATCAATGCCCAAGTCTCTTTAGGATCCCAACTCCAACGAGATCCCCATGCTTCATTAGCCCATACTGCTCCAGAAAGAATACCTATAGTTAAAAGAAGAAAGCCTAGACCAATAACACGATAACTCCAATAATCTAATTGTTGAGTCAATTGACATTTACGATGATTTGTGAATGACAAATAAAAAGTGTTTTGCAAATCACTCTTTTCTTGTTCATGTAAATACAAATTATTTCTGGAGGGAAAGGGCCAAATGAATGAATTGTCCCTCGCACTGAGAAGCGAAAGAATCCTTCTATTTCTCCGAAATGTAATGATCAGAAAAGCTATTGATGATAGGGATCCACATAAAAGGGTTGCATAGCTGAGTAATATCATGCTTACATGCATCATTAACCAATGGGATTGCAGGGCAGGTACCAACATTGCAGATTGTTGCATTTCCTTCGGAAGACCTGAAGTAGCAAAACCATGAGTTAACATAGTGCTTGGTGCAGTGATTGCACCTAATCCTCGATCTTTTTGGCTTCGTACTTCTAGAATTATATGAATCACAGATGAACTCCATGAAAGGAACATGAATGACTCATACAAATTACTTAACGGTAAATGTCCCGAATAAAGCCAACGAGTAATTAATAATCCCGTTGTACAGACAAAAGTAACTATCATGCCTTTTCCTCCCGAACTACTTAGCCCTTCAATTTGATGGACCAAGGTTCCCCAATAAGCGAGAGTGACAACAGAAATGAGAGAAAAAGAAATGTGAGCCAATATATGTTCTAAGGTTATGAATATCATAATAAACCCATTTCTTCATTTGATTTTAAAATAGGATCGATAATAGAAATACGATAGGATAAATTAAAAATAGTCAATAGAAAAGAGTGATCTATTATAAAGAAAAGATAAATAGAAATGAATTGAACAGAATAGGAGGGAGATCAACGGAATTTTATTCTAAGAATGCCGCCACTCGGATTCGAACCGAGATGCCCTAGCACTGCTTCCTAAGAGCAGCGTGTCTACCAATTTCACCATGGCGGCTTGGTAAAGACATACTAACCCATTTGTGCCAGATCGTCAATGTGTTCAAAACAGGTTTAACAGGGGGAGTAATTAATGGAGATTGGGGGATGTTCGAAATCTAAGTTCGGACATTGAATCAATGTGATGTTGATCATTACAACGGAGCATGGCGCAGCTTGGTAGCGTGCCATCTTGGGGTGATGGAGGTCGCAGGTTCAAATCCTGCTGCTCCGAAGGGGAATGAAGAGTCCTATTAAATTCCATCATTGAACAAGAGATCTCTTAAATTATCTTGATAGAATGGAAGCAGCTAGATCCCGAACATGGAAGAGAGATACATGGAAAAAGATTTCATGCCGTAACTTTACCGATAACGATTTGTGAATATCGCGGGCTTAGTAAGAAGAGTTTCTCGAGCTATTGGAATGTAAAAAAAAAAAAAAATGGATTATTCATTCCCCTTAAATCACGTTCTGGAAAGTGAGAGCTAGGCCATTAATGGGGGGCCAATGACGGGCGGGGATCAGATATACTAAGATGTTGTGCAAGGTTATACATCTATACTTTGGCCAGTCCCCTTAGAATTATGTTCTTCCTATGTTCTTGAAAACGGGTCATAAATGGCTAGAGTTATTGTATCTCTAGCCATGAGTCATCTTAAAAAATCGAGCACTTTCTCTATATGACCATAAAGGAGATAACCGTTGAGGAGTAAAATGGATCTATTAAGTTCCTATTCTGTATCTAGCAATTGTGTGAAATCCCGAATGGAATAAGAAGAGTAAGAGAAAGATGAATCCCGATATCTGAAATTAGGAATTAGGAATTATTCACCGAGATCTGAGCAATAATTCGCTCGAGTGACACAGTAACACATAGATTCGAGTCATCCAAAATGAACGAGTGATTTTGTGTGTGAATACTATACTCAGATGATCCCGTAGGTTCTATAACTATTTAAAATTAAACTAATTACTCCGAGGTTCTTATCTAAATACATATCTATTTAAATAGATATCTATCCATATAAATAGATATTAAATAAGATGTTGATGAGGTAAAGCTATCAGAAATATAAATAAGGGTAATGCTAAATTAATCCGGGATTCTTCTGAAGAATGATGCTGGGGAATCTTTCCCCAGCGGTAAAGGAAGTATGGATTAATGGTTTAAGAATCGGAAGAATGGTTAAGGAATCCCCCTCTCTCAGTCGGTCATAAATGAATGCTGTAGTGAAACCGAATCATGATTTGTCTCTTTGTCTGTCCGACCCCAGTATCGTTCCCAGTATTGTTCGAAAGAGCCAGGGAATGACTTCTTTCCCATTATTGCCCTCTACTAGGGGGCATACTTGTTGATGTTATGAATCATTGGATTCATTAATGGATGTGGATTTAGATGATCCAGAGGGCTTATCATTTGTTGTGCAGTAAAAAATTTTTGACCGACCGGTCGAGATAGACTCAGCTAAGGAAAAAGCTTTTACCGCGGCCTGATCTGCTTTTCCCTTCCAAACATTTTTACGAATTCGTTTTCTGGATTTAGAAGTGCGCTTCTTCGGAACTGCCATGATGAACAATGCTTTTCATTCATATATTTCGATGTGATAGACATATATGTACATATCTATCTATCTAGATAAATATTATCTATCTAGATAAATATTATTAGATTGATATTCAATCTTGTATATATCGCGTTATTCTATGCAGTATAGAGATATACGTACATATAGAGATATGTATATCTCTATATGTATATCTCTCGTTATTTCTATTCTAAAAGTTTAAAGATCTAGCTCCTCGAAATCTTCATAATTTGTGATAAAATTACATTATTTCGTTATATGAATAATGATTTATTTACTGCAGAATCCATTCGTTCTCATTTCTTTGGACAGATAGAATCTACTACGGATCAAATCGAATTTTGTCGATGTCTTAACCTACGTACACCGTGTCCTCTTTCTAGGAAATGCATTTCTTACTTAATTGGTCAGTTCATCTCCAGGAGAATCCTGTGGGATTATCCCTCTTATTTCATTTTACAGCCGAGAATGTCTGATATTAGTAATAGATCTATGGTAAATCAATAGTAATAAATGGATATTTTGGCATTCCGTCCATCCATCCGGTCCTAATCCTAATGATGTGGAGTGACAAATACCATAAGATCTATCTGGCCCGTTCGGAGTTGTTCACTCCTGATTCCAATTATTACGTATATACTTGTTATTTAAGATTAGGAGCGAATATGTATCGAACAGATTCGATCAAATATCATAATCTAGAATAGCTCTCTAATTGGTTCGATTCTTGTCAGGTTTTATCATGAATATTTTTGCAGGACCAGAGTGTCAAACATCTCTATTGGTTTATAAAAATCTATGTGATATAAGATAATATATGGGAAAAGTGTACAATTTTGGATGTGCACAACTCTATCTCGTTGATGAGTACCTGAAGAAACTAGGGTTCCTATTCATCTGGCATTTCATATTGATTAATGATTAATCAGCTCGAACTTTCTATTTGTGGAAGGAGAAGGAAAAATAGATGGATGGAATCCATCCCATCGTTCCTCCTGATTTACGACCCCTTTTGATTTGTTCCTTTCGTAATCCAGTGGATCGGAAACCAGTAATGGGAAATGGAAAAAAAAAAAAGAAAAAAAAAAAAAGAGAAAAAATCTTTCTAAAAATTACTCGATCTTCCTATGGAACTTATATATAAATATGTTTGGATCGTGCCTTTCCTTCCACTTTCAGCCTCTGTGCCAATAGGATCGGGATCCTTACTTTTTCCAAGGGCAACCAGGGGTCTTCATCATATATGGGCTCTTATCAGCATTTCCCTGCTAGGTATAGCTATGCTCCTTTCTTTCAATCTATTCTTGCAGCAAATTACAGGTGGTCCCGTCTATCAATATTTATGGTCCTGGACCATTAATAAGAATTTTTCCCCAGAGTTGGGCTATTTGATCGATCCACTTACTTCCATTATGCCAATATCAGTTACTACTGTCGGAATCATGGTTATGATCTACAGTGATAATTATATGTCTCATGACCAAGGATATGTGAGGTTCTTTGCTTATCTTAGTCTTTTTAATGCTTCTATGTTGGGACTAGTGATTAGCCCTAATCTAGTACAAATATATATATTTTGGGAATTAGTAGGAATGTGTTCTTATTTATTAATAGGTTCCTGGTTTACTCGACCCAGTGCAGCCAATGCCTGTCAAAAAGCGTTTATTACTAATCGTATAGGAGATTTTGGACTATTATTAGGAATTCTAGGATTTTATCAGATAACGGGTAGTTTCGAATTTAGATATTTATTGGGAAGATCTAACGAATCGATTGCTAGTAATGAAGTTAGTTCATTCTTTGCTACTCTGTGTGCTTTTCTCTTATTTTTAGGTCCAGTAGCTAAATCCGCACAATTTCCACTTCATGTATGGTTACCTGATGCTATGGAAGGGCCTACCCCTATATCAGCTCTTATACATGCCGCTACTATGGTAGCAGCAGGAATTTTTCTCGTAGCTCGATTGTTCCCTCTTTTCAAAGCTCTACCTTTCATAATGAATCTCATCTCTTGGACAGGTGGAATAACGGCTCTATTGGGAGCGACTATGGCTCTTGCTCAAAGTGATCTTAAAAGAGGTTTGGCTTATTCTACTATGTCCCAATCAGGTTATATGGTGTTAGCTCTAGGTACAGGTTCTTATCGAGCTGCTTTGTTCCATCCGATTACACATGCCTATTCTAAAGCGTTATTGTTCCTAGGATCTGGATCAGTGATTCATTCCATGGAATCTCTTGTTGGATATTGCCCCGCTGAAAGTCAGAATATGGCTCTCATGGGTGGTTTAAGTAAATACATGCCAATTACAGGAACAACCTTTCTTTTAGGTACACTTTCTCTTTGTGGTATTCCCCCCTTTGCTTGTTTTTGGTCTAAGGATGAAATTATTAGTGATAGTTGGCTATATTCTACCATTCTTGGGGGGATAGCTCGATCCGCAGCAGGATTTACTGCATTTTACATGTCTCGTATGTATTTTCTTGCTTTCGAAGGAGATCTCCGCGTAAATTTGTATAACGACCCTATTCCGTTCTATTCGATCTCTATGTGGGGAGAAAAAGAATCTGGTACATTCACCGAAACTGAAATGGGTTCTATGCCGCAATTACCGGGAAATAAGAACTCTTCTTCCTCTGAAGGAGTATTTAAATTCTCAGGGAAGATGGAACAATTCGATGGTAAACCTATGGAATATCTGGTTATTACTCATCCTCTCGATAAAGGGGATCCTCCATATCCCAAGGAATCGGACAATACAATGCTATTGCCTTCACTTGTACTGGGACTATTCACTCTATTTGTGGGATCTATAGGAGTTTCTTTTGTTCAAGGAGAAATAAGTTCTGATATCTTATCCCAACGGTTGACTCTATCGATGAACCATTTCCATGAGAACCATCCTGAAAATTGGTCCGAATTTTTTGTAGATGCGATTCCCTCAGTTGGTATAGCATTTTCTAGCACATTCGTGGCCTTTGTCCTATATGGACCTATAAATTTTAATTTCTCCTCACCATATTTATGGTATAAAAGGGATTCCCGGCTAAAGGGTATCCCAGACCGATTCATCAATGTCATATACAATTGGTCATATTACCGAGGCTACATAGACATATATTATAACAAAATATTTACTATGGGTATACGGAGATTAGCTGAACTAACTTATTTATTTGATCGATGGGTAATTGATGGAATTATAGATAGAGTCGGTATCCTGGGTCTCTTTGTAGGAGAGGGAATGAAATATTTAGGGGGGGGACGGACATCTTCCTATCTATTTGGATTCTTGTTTTTTGCAGTAATCTTTCTACTGACAATTTTTATTTTTATATGGATTCGTTGATGTGAGATTTTGACTAATCTCTCATTCTCTGTATCGATAGATCGATCTTAATACAGGGGAAGCAATTCTTCGTCCCCTTCCCTTCTCTCCATCCCCTCCGTCCCCCTGTTCTCTTTCTGTTCTTCCTTCCCCTTTCTATTCCCCCTTCCTCCATTTTGGATTCATTTCATTATAGATAGATAGATATCTATCTATCTATATGGAACATATATAGAACTGATATTCCATCATTCAAAAAAGGATTCTTCTTAAAATGAAATGCTGAGAAAGAAAATACAGATAAAAAAGAGTGATTG